CGGACCTGATTAATTGCTCTTTGTTGTTCAAAATGAAGGGTTTCATTTTTGTAATTTTCTAATTGTTCCAAACTAGAAGAAGTAGCATTAATCAAATTGGCTTTTTCTCGTTCTATCTCAGAGTATCCGTTCATTCGATACTCATCTGCTTCCATTTCTACTTTCCGTAAACGAGACCGGGCTCTTTCTAGCTGTTCAATGGCCCCTCTACGTAATTCTTCCGAATTTCGAATAGTACTCAAAATCCTCTGTTTTCGATTATCTAATAAATCGTTTAATGAAAGTAGATTATCTTACCATTAATTTCACAACTTCCATGATCTCTTCCCGAACCAAACATGAATCTTTCGATTCATTTGGCTCTCACGCTCCATTTTTTATTTTATGGACATTCCCGTATATTTTTTTAATATAATGAGCCTATCCTCTCTATTTCTGTTTATATTCAAACATATCAAAACTGATACAAGAACAGAATATTAGGAGGACTCTTCCGACCAGACAAAAAATCTATAATTGTCAGCAAAGTTGTTTCTTTATTTGTTCTTTATTTCATTGAAAATATAGAAAATTTGAATTGATTTCCTTTTTTATTCAAATCCAAAAATTCCCCCTTTTTATACATAACATAGGTTGCCGATTCGGCATTGGATAATATAATAAAGGGCAAGGCGCCCTTTCTTTATTCTAGTAAATGGTTCAAATCATTTTATCGATATGAGTGTTCTATATCGGAAAAATTATCAACTATTCTTTTTTAAACCATTTCGTTATTAACGTAGTGGTAGAAAGAGTACCATGTTGTGCCCGGACTTCAAACAGTTTAGCTTTAACCATGTTAATGGTCTCACATTATTGGTTGGTTGATAGAGAATCAAAGTTAACTTACCAATGAATAACGAAATGCTATGGTTCTTACATATGATTTATGAATTTACTCAGAAGGAATTCGTCGAGATTATGCACTTTTTTCCTATTTATCCTATAAAAATATAGAATAACATAAATAAAGTGCAGTCGGTTAGATCCAACCTATTCGTGAAATATACAACTCGCACACACTCCCTTTCCAAAAAAAATCAATACACCAAGCACTACACTTAGATTTATTGGATTTGTTGCTAAAATATCGGTATTAAACCTGAAACTCCCGGCGGATGGCCAGTGGCCTAAGGAAACGAAAGAATCGGTTACATTTTTCATATGCTCTCCTCTTATAGATAGGACTAAGAAAGAACAGAGTTCTTTTTGTATCACTTGACTCGCCCTTTTTTTATCGATTTCTTTTTCTTAATTTCCCGTTTTTTTTTAGGAATAAAGTATTGATATAATTCACAGAAGCAAATGGCAACGAGTTAACAAAATAAGAAAAAAGTAGGTAACGTACTTTTTTACATTTTCATTCTAGGATTAAATTAAACAAAAGGATTCGCAAATAAAAGCGCTAATGCCACGACCAGTCCATAAATTGTTAAAGCTTCCATAAAAGCTAGACTAAGTAATAAAGTACCTCGTATTTTTCCTTCTGCTTCTGGTTGTCTCGCAATACCTTCTACGGCTTGGCCTGCAGCAGTACCTTGACCAACTCCAGGTCCAATAGAAGCAAGCCCTACGGCCAATCCAGCAGCAATAACGGAAGCGGCAGAAATCAGTGGATTCATGATGATAGGTTCCTCGCACCAAAAAAAAATGGTTAATGATACAATCAACCAATGAATTATTACTTATTTGATCACAAAAATCTATTGAGTCGAAGTAACTAAAACTTCGAATAAAATAAAAAAATAATGAAATTAATATAGAAATATAGATAGAGATAACCCCTATATAACTAGTATATATCTAATATCACATATACATTTGTTTCTTTCATAACGTAAACCGCCCGCATTTTCTTTTTATATTGAATCGGATTCTAGAAGAATTTTTCGAAAAATATACAGGGGCTGTGGCTGGCCTTATAAACATTCCATATATCTAGTGGTGACCCCCACTAACCCATCCGCCATTTCGTAATATCGTCTATCTTTCCTCCTACAACTCTAGTCGTATATATATATGTATTTATATCTATTATGTTCCTCAACCAAGAACCAATCTTGAACTATGCATTGCCTCAATTGGGATAAGTTTAAAAATAAAGACTATTTCGAAAACTAATCAATGATGACCCTCCATGGATTCCCCTATATAAGCCGCGGCTAAAGTTGCAAAAATAAGAGCTTGAATACCGCTTGTAAATAATCCAAGAAACATGACAGGTATAGGAACCACTAAAGGTACTAAAGAAACAAGAACAACAACTACTAATTCATCAGCTAATATATTCCCGAAAAGTCGAAAACTAAGAGATAAAGGTTTTGTGAAATCTTCTAGGATGTTAATTGGTAAAAGTATTGGAGTTGGTTGAATGTATTTTCCGAAATAACCCAATCCTTTTTTGGTAAGACCCGCATAAAAATATGCTACTGACGTGAGTAAAGCTAAAGCAACAGTAGTATTTATATCATTTGTGGGGGCGGCTAGCTCCCCATGAGGTAACTGTATGATTTTCCAAGGTAAAAGGGCACCTGACCAATTCGAAACAAAAATAAATAGGAACATAGTTCCAATAAAGGGAACCCAAGGGCCATATTCTTCTCCAATCTGGGTTTTGCTCAAGTCTCGAATAAATTCAAGGACATATTCGAAGAAATTCTGACCGTCGGTCGGAATGGTTTGTGGATTCCGAACAGATATGATGACTGAACCTAATAAGATAGCAATTACGACCCAAGAAGTGATAAGTACTTGGGCATGAATTTGTAAACCTCCTATTTGCCAATATAAATGTTGGCCTACTTCTACACCTGATATATCGTATAACCCTTTGAGTGTTTTAATGGAACATGGTATAACATTCATATTGTCCTCTGACAGAAATCGAACTGAAAAAAAGAATTATTTTGATTCAACCATCCCTTTCTCGACTCATCTACTTTCATCATTAATCATATAGTTAGGATACCAAGAAATCACATAACATAATATCAATATCCCATTTTATCTCTTTTAAAAAATGAAAGACAAGATATAGTAACCGATCCAATAAATCAAAATAATTAACTAATCTTATTATTATTATTCTTAATCATAACATAATCAACGACTTCTTATATAGCTAGAACGGCCCTCACAAATTGCGGATACCAATTTGTTAAGAATCAATCGGATTGAAGCTATAGCGTCATCGTTGGCTGGAATCGAAATATCTGCGAGATCTGGGTCACAATTTGTATCGATTAAACAAATCGTCGGAATTCCCAAAATGACACATTCTCGAAGAGCTGTATATTCTTCTTGCTGATCAACGATTATTACAATATCGGGCAATTCAGTCATATATTTGATCCCGCCCAGATATGTTTGCAAAGTAGATAATTTTCTCTTCAACATTGCTGCATCTCTTTTAGAGAGACGGTTGAGTTTCCCCATCTTTTGTTCTGCTCTTAAGTCTCTGAACTTATGAAGTCTCGTTTCCGTAGTGGACCAATTAGTTAACATACCGCCGAGCCATTTTCTATTAACATAATGACATCGAGCCCTTATTGCAGCTGATGCTACTAAATCCGCTGCTTTATTTTTGGTACCAACAATTAAGAAGTTTTTTCCTCGACTTGCTGCATCAAAAACTAAATCGCAGGCTTCCGATAAAAAACGAGCAGTTCTAGTGAGATTTATAATATGAATACCTTTACGCTTTGCAGAGATGTAAGGGGCCATTCTAGGATTCCATTTCTTAGTACCATGACCAAAATGAACTCCTGCTTCCATCATCTCTTCCAAATGGATGTTCCAATATCTTCTTGTCATCTTTCCCACGCTTTCTTTTTTTTTTTAACAAATAAACAAATAAATAATTGTTCCTACGGAACCTTCTGCCGGAATTGGCCGTTGATACACAGCCCAAACCATTAATTTTTTTTTTATTACTTAACTTAATTTCTTCATTTTATTTAGTACCCAATCAATAACTAGTAAAGTAAAAAGAAAAATATCTCCTTAAGAATTATGAATTCGCTTAAATGATTTTTCTGGTGTGTCATAGAAATTGCTTGGGGCGCAAGAACAAAAAAATTCTCTATGGTGTAACAAAATATCTCTCATTTCCAACTCGAATAGATTTTTCTTTTTTATTTCCAAATGAATGTCTTGCTTTGAACGGTGCACTAATTTTTTGAATCCAGTACCGACAGGGATAATCCCCCCCAAAATAACATTTTCTTTCAAACCCTTCAACCAATCAATACGACCCCGTAGAGCAGCTTTTGCCAAAACTCTAGCAGTTTCTTGAAAACTTGCTTCGGATATGAAACTTTGAGTATTCAGAGAAGCCCTCGTTATTCCCAATAAAATTGCCCGATAACAGATTGCTTCGTCTAAAGCACGCCCTGCTCGTTCCGCTCGCAACAATCCGATTAGTTCTCCAGGTAAAAAAACATTAGACATTCCATCTTCTGAAACCAACACTTTTGATGTTACTTGCCGTACAATAATCTCTATATGTCTATTATGGATCTGTACCCCCTGGGATCGATAAACCTTTTGGATCTTATTAACCAAAGAGATACGACTTTGGGCTATGGTTAGTTCAGCTCCAATTAAGAATCCCCAAGGAATTCCAAGAACTCTTGGTATACGCTCGTTCCAACCTTCAACTCTCCTTTCAAGGTTCATCGATATTGAACCAATCGAGCGCACTTCTAAGATTTGTTCCACTTTTGGAAGACCTTGCGTTATGTCACCAGATCGGGATTTTTCATATATAAATGTAACTAACGTATCTCCTTCAGAAAGGGTTTCTCCATAATGTCCATGAACAGTCGCTCCTGGAGTGGCCAAATAAGGCTTAGCTGATCTTATAATTAAAGAGTCAACATGAACAATGAAAATTTGGCCAGATTTTTGTATGTGTGGTCCATATTTAAATAGACATATATTTTCACAAATAAATTGTCCAATGCTAATTATTGTGGATGTCTCTTCACAATAATTGTAATGTAGAAAGCACCAATTCAAATGGGATGGATTCAAAATGATGTTATTGCATGGACTGGGATTATAAATCCTCCTATTTTCATCTATTAAACAGTATTTAAGTACTTCAAGTACTTGGAAAGTCTGTTTAAAATTGTCAAGTAGCCAATATTTGTTTAACAAGATCTGATTATGAGTTATTAAATGGTAAGATGAATAAAAGTTCACTATTTTAGGTACTATTGTACCTAAGGGACCCAACAAACCCCTAATTGGAGTTATGGGATTCGATTCTTTTGCCACATTGTTATATTTCGAACCGTTGAATGGACCAACTCGAAAACAATTGAATGATGACAAAATTCTCAAAGATTGGCCTTCCTTATTTCGATTCAACAACGTACCAATAGTTCCTTGATGCTGGGTAACTAATGGAATCTTCACTTTGGAATAAAAAGGATTGATATTGGTGCGATCTAATCCATTATCAGGAATCAATCCCGAACCTGCCGTATCGTACCTTTTTTCGGTATATGAAATAGTAGACTTGACTAATTCAATTCTTATGAAATCACGAATCAGATCATTTGCCCTTACTTCAACAAAGGAAGCATGAACCTCTTCCATAGAACCGTTTTTTTCTTGGTCCCAATTCAATACTAAGCAAGTCCGAACTAATTGAATACTTGTGTGATAAATTCCTCGAATTGACTTTCCATTTCCATAAAGGATATAATTGACAACTCTAAGCTGGACATTTTCTTTTTCCTGCAAGAGATCTTGAGGGAAAAGTTTTGCTAAATTTATCCCATCAGCTATTTCATATGTAACTACGGGTCGAACCAAAACAAAATACTTTTTTTTGATAGGTGTGATCCGTTGGACATAGATCCAATTTTTGGATTTTGTTTTTGATTCCTTAGAATTTTTTTTTTCCGTTCCTGGTGGTATCAAAATGCCACTGTGTCTGGATATCTTATCTGTCTCTCCGGGAAAATGAATATCTCCAGAAAAGATTTTCAGTTCAATACTTTTTTTTTTTCTCTCCACTCGGACTAATCCACCTACTCGGCTTCTTGTATTTGTATTTAAAGCGAGTTGTGTATCTATTCCAATGATACTATTGTTCCGGACCATTATAGACGAAGATCCGGGTAAGATATGCACCTCTTCGGGAATAAAAAAAAACCGATCCACTTTCATTTGGTATTTCGGACTCAATTCTTTTGCTCCTCGATACTCAATCAAATCTTCTTTTTTGACTATGGAATCCACCTCCGCGGTCCAATATTTAGTAATTCCCGAACTCTTTCTTCTGTATCGTGGATCATCAAAATAAGCAAGAATACTATTTCTACGTAAAATACTATTTATGGGTATTTCAATCGAAATACCAAAAGAGGGTATTAATTCTTTCTCTCGTTCTTGATCGTATTGTAATGGGATGAGAAATCTATTTCTTCGTCTTTTCGCCAAGAAATCAGAATTCTCTTGGAGAATCGAAGGGTATATGAAATTCCAATGACCATTGGATATAATTCGATCAAGTCTTGAATAATCAAGAATTTCCCTATATTTTTTACGAGTACCAGAAGGATCCAACAATTTATGTCTTACTCGATCCTTAGTAATTGAGAGGTCAGAGCTATATCTTTCGTCGACAGAAAAAGAATGAACATTCATTTGATCTTGATCCTTGTGAAGCGAAAAAGACACTATACTGGATCTGCACGGACCCCCCGCTAATATCCATAAATGACTTGTTTTTGGTAATAGATGAACATTACTATATGTATATTCAGGTGCGTGGTAGACATCAGTACTCCAGTGCATTTCTCCCTCTGATTCAGAATAAATATGTTTTCGAACCCTCTCTTTAAAATGAAAAGTAGACGTTCCGGCACGAATCTCGGCAATCACTTGTTCAGATTCTACATATTGATCATTTTGAACTAAAATCAAACTTTTTGGTGGAATATTCACACTATGTATAATATCCCGACTCTCAATAGTTACATACAAGTCTATAGAACATAGAAAAGCAGGATGCCCATGACGGGTACGTGTGGGATGAACCAAATACTCATTGAACTTTATTTTTCCATTAGAAGGAGCTCGTACATGTTCGGCAGTACCGCCTGTGAATACTCCACCCGTATGAAAAGTTCTTAATGTTAGTTGAGTCCCCGGTTCCCCAATTGATTGACCCGCAATAATACCTATGGCTTCCCCCAACTCAACCAGGTCGCCGTGAGTGGGGCTTCTGCCATAACATAATTGACAGATCCAAGATGTATTCCTGCAAGTAAAAGGGGTTCGAATATATATTGGTTGTGCTCGAAAGGTTATGAATCGATTGGCAAGTCCAATCCCAATATCTTGATTTCGAGCGGCAATGCATCGTATCCCCATATATATATCGTTTGCTAATACACGACCAATTAGGGTTTGAACAAAAATTTTTTCTGTCACCCCGTTTCGAGG